ATTTTACCGCGATGAATATACTCAACTAACCATAAAGACATTGGAACAATATATTTAATTTTTGGGGCATGAGCAGGAATATTAGGATTAAGAATAAGAATACTAATTCGACTTGAATTAGGTCAACCCGGAAGATTAATTGGAAATGATCAAATTTATAATGTTATTGTAACAGCTCACGCATTTATTATAATTTTTTTTATAGTAATACCTATTATAATTGGGGGATTCGGAAATTGACTAATTCCTATTATATTGGGGGCACCTGATATAGCCTTTCCACGAATAAACAATATAAGATTTTGGCTTTTACCCCCTTCTTTATTTTTACTTATTAATTCTTCTTTAATTGAAACAGGTGCAGGAACTGGCTGAACTGTTTATCCTCCCTTATCATCAAATCTATCTCATTATGGTCCATCTGTAGACTTAGCTATTTTTTCACTTCATTTGGCCGGAGCATCATCAATCCTAGGGGCAATTAATTTCATTACAACTATTTTAAATATACGATCAATCGGAATAAGATTAGAACGAATACCATTATTTGTTTGATCTGTATTAATTACTGCTATTCTTTTGTTGTTATCTTTACCTGTTTTAGCAGGTGCTATTACAATATTATTAACAGATCGTAACTTTAATACTTCATTTTTTGATCCTTCCGGAGGAGGTGACCCAATTTTATATCAACATTTATTTTGGTTTTTTGGCCATCCCGAAGTATATATTTTAATTCTTCCAGGATTTGGAATAATTTCTCAAATTATTTGTTATAATACAGGTAAAAAAGAGCCATTTGGAAATTTAGGTATAATTTATGCAATAGCAGCAATTGGATTATTAGGTTTTATTGTATGGGCACACCATATATTTACAGTTGGTATAGATGTAGATACACGAGCCTACTTCACATCAGCAACCATAATTATTGCTGTTCCTACAGGCATTAAAATTTTTAGATGACTTGCTACATTACATGGTTCCTATATTAAATATAATTCTTCTATTTTATGAGCTTTAGGATTTGTATTCTTATTTACAGTAGGAGGTTTAACAGGAATTATATTAGCTAATTCTTCAATTGATATTGTACTTCATGATACTTATTATGTAGTAGCACATTTTCATTATGTGTTATCAATAGGAGCAGTTTTTGCTATTATAGGAGCAATTGTTCATTGATTTCCTATGTTTTTTGGCTTAAATTTAAATTCTCATTTAACAAAAACACAATTCATTATTACTTTCATTGGTGTAAATTTAACATTTTTCCCTCAACATTTTTTAGGGCTTGCCGGTATACCCCGACGATATTCAGATTACCCAGATTTTTTTTCTAAATGAAATTTTATTTCTTCTTTAGGGTCAATAATTTCTTTAATTGGAGTAATTATATTAATTATTATTATTTGGTTAAGAATTGAAGAAAAAAAAATAATTAAATTTTCCAATTCCATAAATTCATCAATTGAATGAATAATTAATTTTCCCCCATCAGAACATTCTTTTAATCAAAATAATATTATTATTAAATAAACTAATGATAACTTGATCACAATTAGCTTTCTCAGACATAAATTCTCCTATTATAGAACAAATAGTTTTTTTTCATGATTATTCAATAATAATTATTTTAATTATTACAATTCTTACAATTTACATAATTATTAATATTATAATAAATAATTTTATTAGTCGTTCTTTGATAGAAGGACAAGAAATTGAAATTATTTGAACAATTATCCCAGCAATTACATTGATTTTTATTGCAATTCCATCTCTATATCTTTTATATTTAACTGATGAAACATTTAATGCTCAAATTTCTGTTAAAGTTTTAGGTCATCAATGATATTGATCCTATGAATACTCAGATTTTAATAAAGAATTTGATTCATTTATAATTCCTAACGAAGAAATAATAAAAAAATCATTTCGATTATTAGACACAGATAATAATCTAATTCTTCCAATTAATACTAACATTAAGTATTTAATTTCATCAATAGATGTCATTCATTCATGAACAATTCCATCACTAGGTATAAAAATAGATGCAATCCCAGGTCGATTAAATCAAACATTTTCAATTTCAAGACGACCTGGAATGTTTTATGGCCAATGTTCTGAAATTTGTGGTGCTAATCATAGATTTATACCAATTTCATTAGAATTAACATCAATATCAAATTTTATTAATTTTATTAACTCTTCATTGAATGGCTGATAAAAGTAATGGTCTCTTAAACCAATTTATAGTTAATTTTAACTTTCAATGAAAAAACTAGTTAAATAATTATAACAAAAGAATGTCATTCTTTAATAACTTAAAAAGTGTTTTTTAATTCCCCAAATTTTTCCTATAAATTGAATTATTTTGTCTTTAATATTAATAATAATAACAGTAATAATAATAATAATTTTTTATTTTTTAAATTTTAATTGTAAAAAAATTTTTAATTTTAAAAATGAAAAAATTAAAATTAACTATAAATTTTAATGATTAATAACTTATTTTCAATTTTTGACCCCTCAACATCGCAAAATTTTAATTTTAATTGAATAAGATTACTAATTTGAATTATAATTCTTCCTTGAACTTTCTGAGCTTCCTCATCTTTTTTTCTAATTTCTTGAAAAATTCTAGTAAATAAATTTTTCCAAGAAATTAGAAATAATTTAAAGTCATATAAGCTTAAAAATTGCTTAATTATTTTATCAATATTTATTTTTATTATAATAAGAAATTGTTTAGGATTAATACCATATGTATTTACTTCCTCAAGACATTTAGTATTTACAATATTTTTTGCTTTTCCCTTTTGAATAACTTTTATTTTATTTACTATTTTTCAAAAATTTAATATAATTATAGCTCATTTAGTACCCCTAGGTACTCCTATAATATTAAGTTTTTTCATAGTTATTATTGAAACTGTTAGTAACTTAATTCGTCCTATTACACTTTCTGTTCGTTTAACTGCTAATATAATTAGAGGTCATCTTTTAATTCATTTACTTTCTTCAATTTCAACATATTCAAAATTTTTATTTATAATAAGAATTCCTATTATAATAATTCTTTTAATTTTAGAAACAGCTGTTGCTTTAATTCAAGCTTTTGTATTTTCAATTCTAATTAGTTTATACATTAATGAAAGATAATAAAACTTATGATATTTCATCCCTTTCATTTAGTAGAAAAAAGACCATGACCTTTGACAAGATCAATTTCTGCACTTTCTTTAACTTTAGGTTTTGTAAGTTATTTCCAAAATTTAAATTTTTTTTTATTAGCATTAGCCACTTTAATAATTATTATTTCATCTTTTCAATGATGACGTGATATTTCACGAGAAGGGTCTTTTCAAGGATTTCATACAAATTGAGTATTAAATGGTTTAAAAATAGGAATAATCTTATTTATTTTATCAGAAGTTTTTTTTTTTATTTCATTTTTTTGGGCCTTTTTTCATAGAAGACTTTCCCCAAATGTTGAGATTGGTAGTCAATGACCTCCTAATAATGTTTTTCCTTTTAACCCATTTGAAATTCCTTTATTAAACTCAACAATCTTAATTTCTTCAGGAATTACTGTAACCTGAAGACATCATTCAATTATAAATAAAAATTATATTTCAGCTTTAAATTCTCTTTTAATTACAATTATACTAGGAATGATATTTACAATATTTCAAGGATTTGAATACTTTCAAGCACAATTTAGAATTTCTGATGGAATTTTTGGATCAACTTTTTTTATAACAACAGGATTTCATGGGTTACATGTATTAATTGGCTCTATTTTTCTTTTAGTTTCTTTTTTTCGAATTAAAAACCAACTAATTTCATCAAATCATTTTTTTGGATTTGAAGCTTCAGCATGATACTGGCATTTTGTTGATGTTGTATGACTTTTTCTTTTTACATTTATATATTGATGAATTTATTATTTAATTAGTATAATAAGTACATTTAACTTCCAATTAAATAGTTTTTTTAAAAGAAAAATTAAATAATTTCTTACATTTATGTGATTTTAATAATTATTTCAAGGTTACTTTTCTTTTTATTTTTTTCTTTGGGCTTTCAGGGGAAAAAAGCCAAAGAAAAAAATTCTCCTTTTGAATGTGGATTTGATCCTTTTTCCCTATCTCGTGTTCCTTTTTCATTAAAATTTTTTTTTATTGGAATTATTTTTTTAATTTTTGATGTAGAAATTGTAGTAATTTTACCTTTTCCTTTAATAATAATAATAAAAAATTTACATTATACTTTTTCATTTATTATTATTAATGTTATGATTTTACTAGGACTTTTATATGAATTAAATTATAGAATACTTGATTGAATGAAATAATTAAAGAAAAGTATTTAAAGTAATATAAATTCTAATTTGCATTTAGACATTGGTTAACCCTTTTCTGTTAAAATAAAGCGATACAATTGCATTCAGTTTCGGCCTGAATTTAGAAAATTTCTATTTTTTAATAGAAGCCAAATAGAGGCGTTTCACTGTTAATGAATTAATTGAATTTTCCTATTAAATAAAAGATTAATTATTTAGGCTTCTAACCTAATAGTAATGGATAATTCATTTAATCTTTAATTTAAATAGTGTAATAGCAAACACATAACTTTTTCATTGTTATAATCCTTTAGGTTTAAATTAATTACAAAAATTGATGCAAATAAAGTTGTTTATAATTAAAAAAAAATATAAACTAAAAATAAAAAAATTATTCTCTGAGGAAGAATAATTTTTCATGCTATTATTATTAATGTTATGATTTTACTAGGACTTTTATATGAATTAAATTATAGAATACTTGATTGAATGAAATAATTAAAGAAAAGTATTTAAAGTAATATAAATTCTAATTTGCATTTAGACATTGGTTAACCCTTTTCTGTTAAAATAAAGCGATACAATTGCATTCAGTTTCGGCCTGAATTTAGAAAATTTCTATTTTTTAATAGAAGCCAAATAGAGGCGTTTCACTGTTAATGAATTAATTGAATTTTCCTATTAAATAAAAGATTAATTATTTAGGCTTCTAACCTAATAGTAATGGATAATTCATTTAATCTTTAATTTAAATAGTGTAATAGCATTTAATTTAAATAGTGTAATAGCAAACACATAACTTTTTCATTGTTATAATCCTTTAGGTTTAAATTAATTACAAAAATTGATGCAAATAAAGTTGTTTATAATTAAAAAAAAAATATAAACTAAAAATAAAAAAATTATTCTCTGAGGAAGAATAATTTTTCATGCTATTATTATTAATTGATCGTATCGCATTCGTGTGTATGTTCCTCGTATTATAATAATTATTGATATTAACATTAAAGTAAAAATTTGTCTTATCATTCTAAACCCAAAAAATATATAATTAGTTAAATAACTAATAATTATAATATTTCCATATTCAGATATAAAAATAACAGCAAACAACCATGAGCCATATTCAATATTAAATCCTGATACTAATTCTGATTCTCCTTCAGCTAAATCAAATGGAACTCGATTTAATTCAGCTAAAACTGTGATAAACCAAATAATAAAAACAGGGTATAATCTAAAAATTAACGGATAATAATTTTGAATTTTTAAAAAAAATAATAAATTAAATCTTTGAGGTAAAATAGATATTGTAATTAAAATTAATGCTATTCTTACTTCATATGAAATAACTTGAGCAAACCCTCGGTAAGAGCCAATAAGAGAATATTTAGAATTAGAAGCTCATCCTCTAAAAAGAATAGCATAACTTCTTAGGCTTGAAATGCAAAGGAAAAAAACAATTCCTATTCTTAAATTTATAGCATTATTAGAAAAATAAAAAATTATTCATAACATAATTATTATAAAAATTATAAAAATTGGAGAAATAATCTGAAGTTGTTTATTTATATAAAATATTTTATTTATTTCTTTTCTAAAAAGTTTTAATGCATCTCTAAAAGGCTGAAATAAACCTAAAATTCCTGTTTTATTTGGCCCCTTTCGTAAATGACAGTAGCCTAAAAATTTTCGTTCCATTAAAGTAAAAAAAGCAATTCTTAATAACACTATAAAAATTAATATTAAAAAATAAATAAAATTTAAAATTATTAAAGGAAAACTTCATAAAGGAAGCTTAAATTCCTCACATTTAAACTCTGTCACTTTAATAATTACAAAAATTGATGCAAATAAAGTTGTTTATCCTAATAATTACATCTAAATATTCCTTTCGTACTAATTTAAATTTTATTTATTATTAAGATAGAATCCAACCTGATTCTCATCGGTCTAAACTCAGATCATGTAGGAATTTAAAAGTTGAACAAACTTCTAATTTTAGTATCTTCACTAAAATAGTATCCTAATCCAACATCGAGGTCGCAAACTTTTTTGTCAATATGATCTATCAAAAAATATAACGCTGTTATCCCTAGAGTATTTTTTCATATAGTCATTATTAATGGGTCATATTATTTCAAAAAGTTTTTAATATTTCTTAACCGCCCCAGTTAAAATTTAATTAGCATAAAAAAATATTAATTAAATTTATAAATTCTTAGGGTCTTCTTGTCCTTAATTGTTATAATTGTTTCTGCACAAATTAAAAAAATTTTAATTTTTAATATTAAAAAAGTTATTTTCTGAAATTCCGTTCTCTTAGCATTCAATTAAAATCTTATTTCAATACCTTTGTATAGTCAAAATACTACAGCAATTTAAAAATTTCATTGAGCAGGATTTGCATTTATTATTTTTTTCTAAATGCGTTGTTTTTAGTAAACAGTCAGAAAAAATATTTGCCTAGTTCTTAAAAATTAAATCAATATAAATTTTTATTTATTTATTAAAGCAAAATAATAAATTAACTTTTACTTATATTTTCATTTTCACTTAATTTTTAAATTAAAATTATTTTAAAAATAAAATTTTTATTTTTAAGAAAATAAATTTATTTATAAAAATAAATAGGAAAATGTTAATCCTTTAATTTTTTCAAAATTTTTAAATTAAATTTAATAAATTTTAGGTTATCCTAAAACTTTTTCTTTGTAAATTTTTTAAATAAAATAAATTACAAAGTAACATTAAGTTAATTTTTTAAAACTAGATATACTATTTTTTGATAAGAATTTCACCTCTAAAATTTATTTTATTTTAATGTTGAAATACTAAAGAAAATTAAATTTTAGATCAAAATATTTCGAGAAAATTAAAAATTTATATTTTTTTGAAAACCCCTAATGCAAAAGGTACATTAAATTTTCTTTTTAATTAAATTAAATTTTCCTTTTCAGTAAATAGAAAAAATTTTTAGTTTTTTAGACTTAATGAATTTAAATAATATATAATATTTTTATTTATATTATTTTAAAAAAATGGTAATTAATACAAATTTTCATTGTAAATGAAACATCTAATGATTTCATTTTTAAAACACTTTCCAGTATTTTAACTTTGTTACGACTTATCTTAGTAAAGAGTGACGGGCGATATGTACATATTTTAGAGCTTAATTCAAATTAACATTCTATTTTAATTTTACTTTCAAATCCTAAAAATAATTTTAATTTTACTGGTTTCTTAAAAGAAATGTAATTCACTTCATTCTTAAATTTTTGCTGCACCTTGACTTAATTTTTTTTAAAATATTAATAAATTTTATTAATTAAAATAATTAATTAATTTCATAGTGGTATACAAACTGATTTAACAAATTTAAGTAAGATTAAGGTGTTTTATCCATTAAAGAGCAAATTCCTCTGAAAAGCTTAAAATACCGCCATAATTTTTTGCTTTCATAATTATTATTTACTTACAATTTATAGCTCTTTAATAATAGGGTATCTAATCCTAGTTTATTACAAGAATTTTAATTTTATATTAAATTTTAACTTAAAAAAAAATTTCACCTTTATTTTTAACAAATATATTTAATTTATTTTTAAATTAAATTAAAAAAAGAAACTTTCTATTTGTTTAACCGCTGCTGCTGGCACAAATTTAGCTAGAATTTATTTCTAATTCTTAATAATTTTTTATTATTAAATAAAATAAATTTTCTACTAAATGTTTTTTAAAAAATTGTATAAAAAAACTAGATAATTTTTCTTTAAAACCAAATTTAATTTTTGGCTTATATAAATGTTTTTATTTTTTAAAAGCCACAAAATAAACTTTTTTCAAAACTCGTGTCTATCGGTTATCTGGATATATAAAAGGATGTGGTATGCTAGAATTTAATGGACAAATCTCGCTTATTTTAGAATAGGACCTATAATTTGAGCAAAATGTAACCATCTTTTTTTTTTTCCGAATTTATTAGTTAGTAGATGTGTACATGACTTAGTATGACCCTTTGTTACTCTCCTATGGGTCAATAAATGAGACAGCCGGTCGTCGACCCTTATTTTAAATAGATGTAATTATATCTTGCGATAGTAAAATGCCTGAATAAAGGATTATCTTGATAGGATAAATTATGTAATAATTTACTTTTACTAAATAATTTAATTAACTTTAATAAATTTAATTATTTTTTAAAAATTCAAAATTTTTTGTGGTAACACTCAAAGTTATTGCATCATTTTTTGTAATTAAAAATGTTTTTAATAAATAATTTTTACATTTTCAGTGTAATGTTTTTAATTAAACTATAAAAACATAAAAATGTAAAAATTATTAAAATAATTACACCTAATATAATTTCAAATTTATTTAACAACTTTAGCAATTTAATTTTATAATTATTTATAATTATTTTTTTTATTCCCAATGGTCCTATTATTTCTATTCATGTTCAATCATTAATTCTTATTTTTAAAAATTGTTTATTATTGTTTAATAAAATTAATCTAGTTAAATTTCTTAAAAATCATATTTTTATAAAAAAATCCAAATTTACTAAATAAAACTTATTACTAATTTTTAATCTATAAATATAAATAATTACACAAATAAAAATTATTGTTGATATTATTAATTTTTGTTGAAAAGTCAAAAAAGTTACTGAATAATTTGAAATAACTATTCATCTTATTAAATTTCTTGTTAAAATTAATTTGAAAGATAAAATTAAAATTGGATATTTTATAAAAATATTAAAATTATTTATTAATAATTTGTTAGTTAAAGTTCCTTTAAATAAAATTAAATAACTTAAACGAAAATTATAAAGAAAAGTAAATAAAATTCCTCCTATAAATAATATTATTTCAATTAGATTTTTATTGCCTAAAAAAAAAAATTCTATAATTATATCCTTAGAATAAAATCCTCCAATAAATGGAAACCCTATTAAAGAAAGTATTCCAATTATCATACATCTTAAAATTATTGGTCTAAATTTAAAAAAATTTGAAAGAAATCGAATATCTTGATTTCCTATTAAATTATGAATAATAAATCCTGCACATAAAAATAATATTGATTTAAAAATAGCATGTACAATTAAATGAAAAAAAGCTAAATATACTAACCCTAAAGATAATGTTGTTATTATAATAGACAATTGCCTAAGAGTAGAAAAAGCAATAATTTTTTTTAAATCATTTTCAAAAAAGGCATTAACTCCTGATATAATTATTGTTATTAAAGAAATTTTTAATAAAAACCTTCTAAAAATTCTACAAGTGAACAATAAATTAAATCGAATAAGCAAATAAACTCCAGCGGTTACTAAAGTAGAAGAATGTACTAAGGCAGAAACTGGAGTTGGAGCCGCTATTGCTGCAGGTAATCAAGCTGAAAATGGAATTTGTGCTCTTTTTGTTATACCAGCAATAATAATTATTAATCCTCAAATTAATTCAAATTCTTTAAAAGAAGTTAATTCAAACGTATTAAAATTAATTGCAAAAATAATTATTATAATAATTATAACATCTCCAATACGATTGCTAATAATAGTTATTATTCCTGAATTATAGGAATTTGTTCTTTGATAATAAATTACTAAACAATAAGAAACTAAACCCAATCCGTCTCATCCCAAAATTAATATATATGCATTTGGCATTAAAATTAGCAACAATATTGAAAAAATAAAAATTAAAACCATTCAACAAAATGAAATATTATTATAATCTGATTTTATATAACTAAATCTGTATCATAATACTATTCTTGAAATAAATAAAACAACAAAAGAAAATATACAACTTATTCAATCTAACAAAATATAAAACTTATATTCAAATCTCAAAATTGTTATTAAGCTGTATTCAATAATAATTAAAGTATTATTATACAATAAAAATAATAAACAAATTAAAAATAATAAAGAAAAATAAAATAATAATATAAATCAATTAATAAAAATTACTTAATGAAAGATTTCATCTATAAATCCACAATTTATAATTTTTATTAAACTAATTAAGTTTTTATAGTCATTTTATAAAAAAATTAAATTTTATAAATCATAAAATTATAGGAATTATATGAAGAAATAATAAATAATACTCACGCGCAGAAATTATATTATTTCTAAAAATAATTCAACTTTTCCCATGATTAATATATCTATATATAAATATAGAATAACAAGCACTTAAAAAAATAAGAATTATTATTGGTCTTATTAATAATATTCTAAATTTTATTAATCTTACTATTAAAAACAATTCTCCAAATAAATTTATTGTTATTGGAGCTGATATATTAATAATTCTAAATAAAAATCATCATAAAGTTAAATTAGGAAAAATTAAAATTATACCTTTAATTATAAAAATATTTCGAGTGTAAAATCGCTCATAAATTATATTTCTTAAACAAAAAAGCCCGGAACTGCATAACCCATGGCCAATTATTATAAGTAATATTCCATAAGATCCATGAAGATAAAATGTTAAACAACCTCTTAAAGCAATTCCCATATGAGATACAGATGAATAAGCAATTAAAGATTTAATATCTGTTTGGAATAAACAATAAATTCTAATTATAATTGCCCCTCATAGGGAAACCACAATAAATCTATATCTATAATTTATTAAATCAATAAAAAAAAATCTTTTAAATCGATATAAACCATAAAAGCCTAATTTTAATAAAACGCCAGCTAGAATTATTGATCCTGCCACTGGGGCTTCTACATGTGCTTTTGGTAATCATAAATGTAATAAAAATATAGGAATTTTAACTATAAAGCCTAACATTATTAAAAAAAATATAAATCCTATTTGTCTTAATAATCATTCATTAAAAATAATTATTAAAGAAGTTTTATTTATTAATATTAAAACTAATAAAGGCAGGGAACCAAAAACTGTGTATATTAATATATAAAATCCAGCTTGAATTCGTTCTGGTTGTGAACCTCATCCTATAATTATTAAAATAATTGGGAATAAAACCGACTCAAAAAATAAATAAAATAATAATAAATTATTAAAAGAAAAACAAAAAAATAATAAATTTATTATAATTAAAATATAAAAATTAAAAATTTTATTATAAAAAATATTATTTGATCGACTTGCTATAATTATGAGAAAAGTAATTCAAATTGTTAAATTAATTATTATAAATCTTATTAGATCAAAATAAAAAAAATTTATAATTATTTCAGCATTATTTATTAATCTTTTAAAAATTAATAAAAATATTACAATTATTAAATAAATTATAATTTGATAAGGATTTATTGAAATATATAAACATAAAATTAAAATTAATGGTATATATATTATTAACATTTAATTAAATTTATTGTTTTTATTAATTCATTCCCATAATAAAAGCTTATTATTACTAATAACCTTAAGCCTAATCCTGCCTCGCAGACAATTCTAATTAAAAAAGTAAAAATCCCCAAAATATTAAACATACAAAAATGAGTACAAAGCATTAATAATAATCTTATATAAACAAATTCCATTCTTAATAAAATTATTATTAAATAATAACGATTAGAAAATAAGATAAAAATACCAATTATATATAATATAATTACTAAAAATGTCATAAGTTATACTAAAATAATTTAATTTAAAAATGTTGATTTTGTAAATCAATTTTGGGTTACCTTTTAGTTTCAGAAAAGATATTATCTCAACAAATCTCCAAAATTTGCATACTAAACATTATATTATTTTCTGAAATTAAATTTATTATAATATTATCTATTGTTTGTGCATCATTTTTTCATCCAATTACAATGTTATTGTCTTTAATTTTATTAACATTATTTTTAGCCATAATTTTCTATTATTGTTATCAACTTTCTATTATATCTTTAATAATAATTTTAATTATTTTAGGTGGAATATTAATTATTTTCATATATATAATCAGATTATGTCCTAACAAAAAAATAAAATTTAATTCAAAATTTAGAGTCACTTTTACATTTTTATTAGTAACAATTTCAAATAAAATAATTATAACAAAATTAGATTTAGTTTATATTAACAAAATTTACTTAGTAAATTTTGTTAATATAATTATTATTATAATAATATTTCTTATTTTAATATTAATAATTATTGCAAAAAATTTAAATTGAATTAACTCTCCTATCAAAAAATTTATTTAAACTTATGTTAAAATTAATAAATCCATTAATTAATTTACCTACACCATCTAATATTTCTTATATATGAAATTTTGGCTCATTATTAGGTGTTTGTTTAATAACTCAAATTATTACAGGATTATTTTTATCAATAAATTTCTCAAGAGATATTTCTACTGCTTTTTCTATAATTTCTCATATTCAACGAGATGTAAATAATGGTTGACTAATTCGTTCAATTCATGCTAACGGTGCATCAATTTTTTTTATTTTCATATATATTCATGTAGCACGTGGCATTTATTATTCATCTTTTTTTTTTAAAAAAGTATGAATATCTGGAATTTTAATTATATTTGTTTTAATAGCAACAGCATTTTTAGGGTATATCTTACCATGAGGTCAAATGTCTTTTTGAGGAGCAACTGTAATTACAAACCTAATTTCAGCCATTCCTTATATTGGAAATTCAATTACTTATTGAATTTGAGGAGGTTTTTCAGTTGATAACAACACATTAATTCGATTTTTTACTTTACATTTTCTTCTTCCATTTATTTTATTAATATTGGCATTAACTCATATTATATTAATTCATGAGAAAGGATCAAGGAATCCTTTAGGGGTATCTATAAATATAGATAAAATTCCTTTTCATCCTTATTTTACAATTAAAGATTTACTAGGTATTTTTTTAATTATTATATTGTTTTCTTATACAATTATTATTAATCCTTATGGATTTATAGATGCAGAAAATTTTAATATTGCTAATCCTATAATTACTCCCCCTCACATTCAACCTGAATGGTATTTTCTTTTTGCTTATGCTATTCTACGATCAATTCCTAATAAGCTTGGAGGAGTAATTGCATTAATAATATCAATTATTATTATTTTTAGATTTTCATTTTCAATGAATAATAAACTTTCTTCTTTTTATTTTTATATTACACACAAAATTATATTTTGAATTTTCATTAATTGTTTCATTATATTAACTTATTTAGGTGCTATACCTATTGAATATCCTTATGATTTAATAAGAAAAATTGTAACAATAATTTATTTTTTAATTTTTATTTTAATTCCTATTTTATAAGACTTTTTAACTATATTAAGTATATATTTTGAAAATATAAAAAAGAACGTTTCTAAAAGTCTATTAATTATTTCAACTGAATGAATTCATAAATAAATTCTAAATTTATCACATTTTTTCTGCCAAGCTGAAAAATAAAAAAAATTTTTTAAAAGCCACAAAATAAACTTTTTTCAAAACTCGTGTCTATCGGTTATCTGGATATATAAAAGGATGTGGTATGCTAGAATTTAATGGACAAATCTCGCTTATTTTAGAATAGGACCTATAATTTGAGCAAAATGTAACCATCTTTTTTTTTTTCCGAATTTATTAGTTAGTAGATGTGTACATGACTTAGTATGACCCTTTGTTACTCTCCTATGGGTCAATAAATGAGACAGCCGGTCGTCGACCCTTATTTTAAATAGATGTAATTATATCTTGCGATAAAAAATCTTATTAAAATTAAACTGCAAATTTAAAATTGATAAAACTTATCTAAGATTTTAATAAAGTAAGCTAAATATAAGCTATTGGGTTCATACCCCAAATATGATAACAAAATCCTTTATTAATTTTTTTTAAAAAAATAATATTATGAGTTATTATAATTACAATTTTTGTTTCTTCTTCATCAAATTCTTGATTTATTTATTGATTAATAATAGAAATAAATATAATAGCATTTATTCCTTTAATAAACAATTATAAATTTAAGAATTTAAATGCTATAATTATTTATTTTGTAGTTCAAGGATTTTCATCTTCCTTGTTTTTTATTTCAGCATTTCAATATAATTTATTTCAAATTAATTTTTTTTTTTTTTTAATTAATATTTCAATTTTAATTAAATTAGGTATAATTCCTTTTCATTTTTGATTAATTTCAATTAGAGAAATAATAAATTTTAATTCTATTTTAATTCTTCTTACTATTCAAAAAATTATTCCTTTATTAATTTTTGAAAAATTTATAAATAATTTTTTAATCCCATTATTTACTATTTCTTCTTTATTTGCATCAATTTTAGCAATAAAATACAAATTATTAAAAAAAATTCTAATTTTTTCTTCTATTTCTCATCAAGGTTGAATTTTATGTCTTATTGCAAAAAATCTTAAATTTTGAATTACTTATTTATTGTTATATTTTTTTATTATTTTCAACATTGTTAATTTTTGCAATAAAAATAAAATTAATTCCTTTTTTGACTTTATTAAAGAAAAAATTAAACCTGAAATTAAAATTAAAATATCCATATTAATAATATCCTTAGGAGGAATACCTCCTTTTATAGGTTTTTTTATAAAAATTGTTTCAATTTATTTATTAATACAAATAAATTTAATTTTAATTATTATTCTTATTCTTTCTTCATTAATTAATTTATTCTTTTATATACGAATAATTATACCTATTTTTTTTATTAACATAAAATTTTTTTCATGAAATAATTTATTTATTAAAAAAAATTTTTTAATAAACATAAACTTTATTACATTAATTACTTTAATATATATATATATATAAAAGATTTTAAGTTAATTTAAACTATTTACCTTCAAAGTAAAAATTATTTATTCAATAAATCTTAGTAAAAGAATATTCTTTTCATAAATAAATTTACAATTTATTGCCTAAATTTCAGCC